GAGCGCGTCTAGCATATTTTTTCACAGTTGCAGGATCACTATAACTGACTCCGTTAAGTTCGCCACCATAGAACTCAACAGTTACCCCTACTTGCTCAACACTATACTTCGATTCCGCCCTTCGAAAAGGAACATCGGCTCTCACAATTCCGTCTCCATCTACCAAAACTACCGGAAATGTTTCAAAAAAAGTAGGCATACGACGTACAAAAAGCTCACGCCCCTCTTTATCTCTAAAGATAGGGTGCCCTAACCATCCAACAGCTATTCCGTCCCCGTTATCCATTGAGCCCGCTCTGAATAATCCCCCCTTTGCGGGATTATTGCCGATGTAATCATAAAAAGCTAATTTTTCAGGAATTTTAGACCAGGCTTCTGATAAACTCTGATTTTCAGCTAGTCCGGCACCAACCCTTCGATAGATTTCTTGCTGGAAGTATCCCTGATCCCATTGATAACGGGTGGGACCGAATAATTCGATGGGGGTAGTTGCCGAACCATACCACATAGTTCCGGCAACAACAAAAGCCGCAAAAAAGACAGCAGCGATACTACTGGAAAGAACAGTTTCAATATTACCCATACGCAACCCTTTGTATAGGCGTTGGGGCGGACGAACACTAAGATGAAATAGGCCTGCTAATATGCCCAATGTCCCTGCTGCAATATGATGAGAGGCTATGCCTCCCGGAACAAAAGGATCAAAACCTTCTACGCCCCACGCAGGACTTACAGATTGTACTTTTCCAGTTAGTCCGTAAGGATCGGACACCCATATTCCAGGACCATACAAGCCCGTTACATGAAATGCACCAAACCCAAAGCAAGCTAACCCTGATAGAAATAAATGAATTCCAAAAATCTTGGGCAAATCCAAAGAAGGTTTTCCTGTACGTTCATCACGGAATATTTCTAGATCCCAATACACCCAATGCCAGATAGCTGCCAAAAAGCACAAACCAGAAAACACAATATGCGCCCCGGCCACACCCTCGTAACTCCAAATACCCGGATTTGTTACAGTTCCTCCTGTGATACTCCAACCTCCCCATGAATTGGTTATTCCTAAACGAGTCATGAAGGGTATAACAAACATACCCTGTCTCCACATTGGATCAAGAACGGGGTCAGAGGGATCAAAAACGGCTAATTCGTATAGAGCCATTGAACCAGCCCACCCAGAAACTAGAGCTGTATGCATTATATGGACAGCAAGCAACCGACCGGGATCATTCAATACGACGGTATGAACACGATACCAAGGCAAACCCATGAAAATACCCCTTTATCAAATAAAAATAAAAAAAAAAAGATATAACTTTATCGCATTGGAAAAAACTAGGCTATAGACTTCCGCTTTTCAGTGGATTATTTCGGAGCAAGGGTTCTTATTTATTTTATTCCATTTTGTTGGTAATAATGGAACAATTCTGTTCGTCGGAACAAAGAAAAGCAGATCTATTCTATACTATACCCAATAAGTACCAATACGCAATGGGGGGGTTGGTCCCGTTTTCTATGGGCGAATGCATAGAAAGGTGTTCGTCGTTTGTTTGAACAGTTCGACCCAGTCGTAAAACTTTTCCTTTATGCATTTCGTCTTCCTCTATGAACTTTTCTATTTGATGAAAACAATAAATTCATTGTTACGTTTCCACATCAAAGAATGAAGTCATCTTTTGACAGTCAAAAGATGCCCGTTGGTGTTCCGAAAGTCCCCTTTCGAATTCCGGGAGATGAGGACGCAACCTGGGTTGACCTATAGTGCGGCTTGTTAGACATATTGGGTCATATGGGATTTCCCCGTTCTCTCCCCTGATTGAGATACCCCTGCTTCGCCAAAAAATTAATTGAACTTATCAAGAATTTGTAGCGTGAAATGTAATTAGCCCAATTTCTTGAGGGAGCAATATTATTAATTACAATAATTTATGGTTAGTTTGATTGGACCAATAAAATGAAGTATCCAGGCTCCGTTCAGAAAATACTCAATTCTTCGTTTTAATTTAATATGGATATGCTTAACACTTGTATCAGAAACATTTATAACATATAAACGATTAAATGATCTCAAACTGCTAATTTATGATGACTACACAGAATATTTATAATATTTTATTTAGTGAAAAATAAATTGAAAAAAGTCGTATCAAAAAGAAGTGGTATTGGAATCATTTGGCCTATATGTACAAATAGAAATCGGTTGTATCTTTTATCATCTATCTTTACCCGGAGTAGAACATAAGCCTAAAAAATTTGAAGAGGCCCATTCAGGAACAAGAAATTTACATCGGAATTTTTAGATAAAACACCATACATCAATGAGAGTTTAATTCGAAAAGTTTCTAGGAAGTATGAAAGTATTTCTAAAAAAAAAAAGAGGACCTATACTTTACTTTGATTCTTTCTTTGCTTTGCCATTTTTTTTTTATGAACCATATGCATTCAAAAGTGCGCGTATGGTTCCTAAAAGGGATAAAATTTTATCCTAATCAACCGACTTCATCGAGAAAGATTACTTTTTTTAGGAGACTCCATAGAGGACGAACTAGCAAATCAAGTTATGGGGCTCATGCTATTTCTCAATATAGAGGATAAGGACTTAGAGCAATGGTTATTTATAAACTCACCTGGCGGGTGGATAGTACCCGGAGTAGGCATTTATGATATGATGCAACTTGTGATACCAGATGTAAATACAGTATGTATGGGAGTCGCCGCTTCAATGGCATCTTTCGTTCTGGTCGGAGGCGAAATTACCAAACGCTTAGCATTCCTTCGCGCTTGGCGCCAATGTATCTTTAACCTTAGTTGAGAGGTTGAGAGAAAGCTTTTTTAGAAATGAAATAAAAAAGTAAAGTTATAAATGACATAAGAAAGTAATGAAGACTATATGCCTTAGCCGGGTAAAATGAATAAGACTACTGAGTAACAATAGCATGGCATTCCAATTCGGTATGAACATACCCATATGGTTTTTCATAACGTGAGATTGTGTATCGGGGGAGCTGGCTTAGACAAAATATCTTTCCGATCAAGGAATACCTCTGAATATCTCTCAGCAATTCATTTTAGTGTCGCAAATATTTTAGGTTTCACGCGACAAATGATTTTGCCAAATTTATGTTATCGAAGAGTACTAAAAAAAAAAAGAAACTTTGGGATTGCTCGATCTCATATGAGTTAAATTCCCAAATAACCAAAGCACGGAAGCAACGGAATCATCATACTCCTTTTTCACTCTCCCAAAAGCAAGGATGTTAAATGGGCGGATAATTTCTGGATCCAATAGATCTTTTTTTCCCGTGGAAGGGAAAAAAAATCCCATTGTGGAGCCGTATGCAATGCCCAAAAATTGCCTGTACGGTTGTTGAATTTTATCTATATTGGATTGTCGTTTTATCAATCTATATTGTCGTTTGCTTCTATTATATATATACTCCGCTTCTTCTTATTCTTTAGCTCTTTCCTTTACCCGATAGAAGATAGAGGGACCTTTCATTATTTCATTATGTTATATCATCAGGGTAATGATGCACCAACCTGCTGGTACCTTTTTTCAGCAAGAAATACCAGGATATACGCTAGAATCGAGAGCAATTTCAGAGTTTCGCGACAGAATCGTAAAAATATATTCCGTACGAACACAACAACCCCACTGGGTTATAGCCGCCGACCTGGAAAGAGATACTTTTATGGACGCAAGCGAAGCCAAAGAGTATGGAATTATAGATCTTATAGCAGAATCAGTCCTAAATACCGGCTAAAATTAAAATACCGGGGAGTTAAGTAAAATTTACCCCACCACCGAATTTACACCCCGGATTTACATTGTCCTCTAAGATTCGCACTCATGAAACAAAATACGTTAGCATCTTAGAACCAAGGAAACAGAGCCAACGCCCCAATAGAAATGTCGGTCTACTTCCATTCCATTCGAGGATCCTAAAGACATCGATCGTATTGTTGATCTCTTATCTTGTTCGTTTACAGATTCGGAATGAGAAATTATTATCCCGATCCATCCGAACTAAAAAAAAGGGTATAAAAAATATCGTTATTACTTTTTATTGATGAGTTTAATTCAAGGATTTCGAGTTCTAATTTCATAAATCGATTTTTGGGGGGAGGGTTACTAGGAGGGGATAAGGATAATTGGTAGGTTCAATTCCTAACCGGATGATTATGTTTTTTTTTTCTTCTAGTATTAAATAGAAGAAAAAAAAAACATAATCATCCGGTTAGGATCGATCTAAACCAGCCCATTTTGTATATGATTCAGCATGCCAACTATTAAACAACTTATTAGAAACACAAGACAGCCAATTAAAAATGTCACAAAATCCCCCGCTCTTCGGGGATGTCCTCAGCGTCGAGGAACATGTACTAGGGTGTATGTGCGACTCGTTCAAATCATAAGATAAGCTGGAACAAAAGAAAGAAAACGCTTTTTCCAGTATCAATGACCAGTACCAATGAATAGGATGGAATTTTTCCATTCACTATCTAACAAAAGACCTACATTGTGTATGAAATTTATGGTTTCTATTGGTGCAAATCCAATCACCTTAATTGTAGATGATAAGCAACTCCCAGTGGTAGCAAATGGTTGTCCATTAAGCGGGGGAATTGGTATTTAGGAAGCAGAAAAATTATGCTCTCACTCTTGCAAGAACGGACTAACAGGGTCAGCTACCTAGCCAACTTTCATAATTAAATGCCGTTACTGTATGAGTAGATCTCATTGTGAAAAGATCTATTATTGGATAATTCATGGGTAGAGTCAAAGAATGTGAACTGTACAAGTTACTAATAACATTGATTGAATGGGGAAGGAGCTCCGGTGTATAGAGAGGACCTCACCGTTTACGAAGTAACCATAGAAACGAAGGAACCCACTATTTATTTATAAATTTCCCTTTACTAGGTATTTCGACTTTAATACAATACTCTATTTATACTCAATTTGAAATTTAATATTTTTGGATACCTAGTATCAATACAATTTCTTATTTCGAGGTGAAATGCCCGTAAAAAAAAATCGTGGTTGGGAAGGTCAGAGCAGCAAAAGCCATTGGAATTTGTATTTTATACATCGGAAGAATCCGTTTTGTTATTAATAGACTAGGAAAGGCGAGAGGGATGACTGAAAGAAAGAAAAAATAAATTAAGTTATTCATCAAAGTTTATTTTGCTTCAATGACCAGAACTAGACGAGGGTATATAGCTCGTAGACGTAGAACAAAAACGCGTTTATGTGTATCAACCTTTCGAGGGTCCCATTCAAGACTTATGCGAACTGCTATTCAACAAAGAATTCGAGCTTTGGCTTCTTCTCATCGGGATAGGGGAAGCCAAAAGATAAATTTTCGTCGTCTGTGGATCACTCGAATAAATGCAGTAATTCGCGAGAACGGGGTATCCTATAGTTATAGTAGATCCATAAATAATCTGTACAAGAGACGGTTGCTTCTTAATCGTAAAATTCTTGCACAACTAGCCATATCAAATACAAATTGTCTTTATACAATTTCCAATGAGATCATTAAATAAGGAGATTGATTGGGGGAATTCATCGGAATGCTTTAAAGGGAGGTCCCCCGGAGAATGAACTCCGGAAAGGGAGAGTAAAAAGAAATAGGATTATTATAAAGTAGTCAAAATAACTGAATGCGTTTCCATAAAAAAAGGTTTCTTCTTCATTTTTGAATTTTGATTCAATCAATTGAGAAATAGACCTATTTCTTTCTGGTTCGAGTACCCGTAGTTCTAGGAGTATACTTAGTTCTATTCGCAGATTCTTCATTACGAAGAAAAGGTAACGAAGATAAAGTACGAGCTTGTTTTATAGCAATAGTAATTAATCGTTGTTGTTTCAAAGTCAATCTATTCACTCGTCTAGATAATATTTTTCCTTGCTCACTAATAAATCGACTAATTAAACTTATGTTTCTATAATCAATTCGATCCCCCGGTCCAATTGGGGGCAAACGCCTACGAAAAGATCGCTTGGATTTAAGAAAAAGCTTGGATTTTTCCATGGTTTATTCCTTATCTCTAAAATCCTATTTCTTAATTCTCATTTTGGATTTGACGGAAATAGGAGTTGATTGGTTTATTTGTTTATTTTTTAATTATATGTTTATATGTAATTTTGAAAAATTTGTTCCCCTTTCTTGAATCCTGAAGGGAAGGTACACGCGGTTTTCTTTGATCTATTTCTTTATCTCCCCATGAATCATATGTTTGTAACAATAGGGACAGAATTTTCTCAATTCCAGTCGACTAGGCGTATTGTGTCGATTCTTTTGGGTAATATATCTGGAAATGCCTGGTGATTCCTTATTACTATCCTTTCGACAACTGTTACATTCCAAAATAACTGTTATTCTGACATCTTTACCCTTCGCCATGAACCTAACCTCCTTTGAATTTTGGATTCACTCAATTCTTTTCTTTCATTTTCGATCCGAAACAAAAAAAAAAAAAAAGAAGTTGCTGACCTGAAATCCTATTATGAAAGATTTTGTTACAATCACTAGAGAAAAAGAAAAATAAGTAATACAATGATTTCTAACTATTAATTATTTAGATATAATCTCGGTATAGTAATAGTATTTCATTTAAGTATCTTGTATAATTTTGTTGCCCTCTATGATTTTAATATATTAATATAATAATATTAAATTAATTCGAGCCTGAGCCCTAATTTCGATGCGGTTGAACCCACTTTTTTTTTTTTTCTTTAATCCTCAAAAAAATGACAAAAGAGAAAACAAAGAAAGGAAGAGAAAGGGAGAGGGATTCGTCAGAGAGAATTTAGCGTATCTCTAATCTTTTTAAGCCCTTCCTATGTCAATAACTAGAATGAAAAAAATGGGAATGTCAACGCATCCGGGAATAAACGATTGATCTCTATCAATAAACCTGCTAAAGACCCAAACCATAGAGTACCTAGCACAGGTGCCACAGAAAGATATGTTTTTAGATTTCGCATTGAAAAGCCTCCTTTTTTTGTAATACATATATGATCATATGCATATGTAGTTAAGGATCGCTTGTATTTGTACGCGAAATTCTTAACTAAAATAGATATATAAAACAACCCAGTAGATGAGATTTTCCTTTCCTTACAACAGAGAAAAGGGCGTTTCCCTCTTTCGGAGCATTGCCGATAAAGATTTATTTATATGTTGGGTTTACTATGTCTATAATGTATATAATTTTTTTATTTATTATATGTTATATGAGCCATGAGAAAAAAAAAAAGAATAAATGGCAAGAGAATTCCTATATCCATGTAGGAAATAACGATGTGGAAAACAGGACGTGGATTCTCTACAATGACACTGTAGGACAATTGAAATGAAAGGGATGTAGCGCAGCTTGGTAGCGCGTTTGTTTTGGGTACAAAATGTCACGGGTTCAAATCCTGTCATCCCTACCTCTTTTTTATCCTATGAGCATTAACGAAGGAAAAACAGCACTAATGATTCAAGA